ATGGTCAACAAACAGTACGAGCTGCAAGGTACATTGGTCAAAGTTTCATGATTACCTTATCTCACGCGAATCGTTTACCTGTAACTATTCAATATCCTTATGAAAAATCGATCACATCAGAGCGTTTCCGCGGTCGAATCCACTTTGAATTTGATAAATGCATTGCTTGTGAAGTATGTGTTCGTGTATGCCCCATAGATCTACCCGTTGTTGATTGGAGATTGGAAACAGATATTAGAAAGAAACGATTGCTTAATTATAGTATTGATTTCGGAATCTGTATATTTTGTGGTAACTGCGTCGAGTATTGTCCAACAAACTGTTTATCAATGACTGAAGAATATGAACTTTCTACTTACAATCGTCACGAATTGAATTATAATCAAATTGCTTTGGGTCGGTTACCAATGTCAGTAATTGGAGATTACACAATTCGAACAATTATGAATTCGACTCAAATAAAAATAGCCACGGATAACCCCCTTGATTCAAGAACGATTACCAATTACTAAGATTCCGTTTTGATCTAAAGAAGCGAAGTTTCTTTCATTTTGGTTGGTTAGTAACTACAAAACAAACATAACTATTGATTGGTGAGAATCACGGCTTGATTTGAATTTAGAATAGATTCATATATCCGTGATGATTTCGAAATATCAAATTTCAACTACTCTTTCGGATACAAAAGCGGGATTGGTCCAATAACTGTATCTACATCAATCCACACCACATTAAGATTCAATTCAATTAGGCATATACAAGAAAAAAAAAGAAAGATAGGGTAACCTCTTTTTTCCTGGCCCGGTCAGTAAGGTCATGAAAATGAAATATTTCAACTTATTTATCTCTTATTTTACACATAATGGATTTACCTGGATCAATACATGATATTCTTTTAGTATTTCTAGGATCAGGTCTTATATTAGGAGGCCTAGGGGTGGTATTACTTACCAATCCAATTTATTCTGCCTTTTCATTAGGATTGGTTCTTGTTTGTATATCCTTATTCCATATTCCATCTAACTCCTATTTTGTAGCTGCTGCACAGCTCCTTATTTACGTGGGAGCCGTAAATGTCTTAATCGTATTTGCTGTGATGTTCATGAATGGTTCAGAATATTACAAGGATTTATATCTTTGGACAGTTGGAGATGGAGTTACTTCACTGGTTTGTACAAGTATTCTTTTTTCACTAATTACTACTATCTCAGATACGTCATGGTACGGGATTATTTGGACTACAAGATCAAACCAGATTATAGAGCAGGACCTGACAAGTAACGTTCAACAAATTGGAATTCATTTATCAACAGATTTTTATCTTCCATTTGAACTCATTTCTATAATTCTTTTAGTTGCTTTGATAGGTGCAATTGCTATGGCTCGTCAGTAATAAATACTTAGAATTAGAAATCCAAAATCAAATAAAATAAATAAGGCCGTGTTTTGTTCTGTGTTATTATTATGACATCAATTTCCCTTCAGTTCCATTTTGATATTCTATTGTTCATATATTAAATTGAATGGGTTTGAGTTCGATCCATTACTAATACCTTCCTTTTTTCCGTACTTGTTATATTCTAGTCAATCAAATCGGTTAAATTGTATTGTTGTTCATATTGAAATCAATCTCAATTGATGAGGAGTTGGTCAATGATGACCGAGCATGTACTTATTTTGAGTGCCTATTTATTTTCTATCGGTATTTATGGATTGATCACAAGCCGAAACATGGTTAGAGCACTTATGTGTCTTGAGCTTATACTGAATGCGGTTAATCTAAATCTCGTAACATTTTCTGATTTATTTGATAGTCGACAATTAAAAGGAGACATTTTCTCGATCTTTGTTATAGCTATTGCAGCCGCTGAAGCAGCTATTGGGCCAGCTATTGTTTCGTCGATCTATCGTAACAGAAAATCAACTCGTATCAATCAATCGAATTTGTTGAATAAATAGTCGTAATGATATAAATAAAGACAGATATATAGAATATTTACCAATTAGAATTAGCGTGTCGTGTATAACTCGTATGACCATGTTTGCTGAAACGTAATAAATCAAAGTATCTTGGACCTCTCTCATTCTCATGACCAGATCCAGAAGTAGATTGATTATTCAATTAAAAAAAAATTCTGGTAAACCACTGATTCGTCTGGTGTCTACAATATATGATTCAGTTACTACTGATTTTACCAGATCGAAAATTGATAACGTTCAAAAAATTGATAGATCCAATGTCACATTCAGTAAAGATTTATGATACATGTATAGGGTGTACTCAATGTGTACGAGCCTGCCCCACAGATGTATTGGAAATGATACCTTGGGACGGATGTAAAGCTAAGCAAATTGCTCCTGCTCCAAGAACAGAGGACTGTGTAGGTTGTAAGAGATGTGAATCTGCTTGTCCAACGGATTTCTTGAGTGTCCGGGTTTATTTATGGCATGAGACAACTCGTAGCATGGGTCTAGCTTATTGATACGTTTCACAAAATTC